GCACAATATGAACAAACAAGAAAGAAAAAAGAAACAAAAAAAAGGGAACATTATCCCACTTTAGTTCTTTACCATAACCATACATATATTTTTTACCCATCTCTAAAAATGGAGGTATATATCTATACGCTAGATGAATAAGTATGTATCATGCTCTTGACTATTAATGAATATATATCCTGATCTGTCTCGATTAATTTGTATGAATATCTATCCGATATATTATTCATGTGTCAGGAACCAGATTTGAACTGGTGACACGAGGATTTTCAGTCCTCTGCTCTACCAACTGAGCTATCCCGACCATTTCCCGTGCATTATCCTAGTGGAGTACTTGTATCTATGTCAATTAAAGGGACTAAATCTAAATAAAGTAAAGTATTAAATAAAGTAAAGTATTCAAAAATTTTATCTAATAAATGTAAGGATAATGATATGGAATGTGAATGATTCAATAATAGAGATTCCTTGCCCATATATGTTCATTTGTACAGGTATCGTATCTATCCAAATTGGGATAAGATCCAAAGATTTCTCTTCGGATCCGTTTGTGAAAGAGTAGAGTGAATGAGAAAGAAAGATAGTGAATTTTGTTTGAACCACTGATGAAAAAAAGAGGATAAATAGTTAGGAAGTAAAATGGACTTTTGTTGGGGATAGAGGGACTTGAACCCTCACGATTTCTAAAGTCGACGGATTTTCCTCTTACTATAAATTTCATTGTTGTCGGTATTGACATGTAGAACGGGACTCTCTCTTTATTCTCGTCCGATTAATCAGTTTTTCAAAAGATCTATCATATCAAACTCTGGAATGAATGATTTGATCACTGAATATTCGATTCTTCCTTCAACTTCGATTGGAATGGATTCACAATAACTCTGAATTTTTTCTTTCATATATATATTCGATAGATTCGGGTCGTGATTAATCGTTTGATATGTTAGTATGTATACGTACGTATTAGATATATTATATAATATAAGGCCGTCCTTTCTGTAATTTCGATAGAGGAATTCCAGCTACCAACACAACGTAGTCAACTCCATTCGTTAGAACAGCTTCCATTGAGTCTCTGCACCTATCCTTTTTTTATTCTAGTTTTATAAACCCTTGTTTTCTCAAAATAAAGATTTGGCTCAGGATTGCCCATTTTTAATTCCAGGGTTTCTCTGAATTTGGAAGTTACCACTTAGTAGGTTTCCATACCAAGGCTCAATCCAATCAAGTCCGTAGCGTCTACCAATTTCGCCATATCCCCTTTTGATTTGAGACCAAGATCCAGTTGGAATTCCACCCATCTCTTTCATTTATTTTGGAACCGTTGAATTCATTAGATAATGATTCCCATATCGAAAAAGTGTATGCTGCTATTTGATTTTTTTGGCGATCCTCTATCAGTTTATTTCTATTGGATAAACCTTGTTTCAATCAGAAATGATTCTATCATTGATGTATCCGCAATTCAATATGGATAGATATATCCCATATATATATATGTTTCTCCCTCCCTTTCTTTTTTACAGTGCGATTTGGAATACTGGAACGGTCGATATTCATTCTTCTTTTTTTTTTCGTCCTATCTCTTCCTTTTCCGAATGAAACCAGAAGAATGTCTCATTCTAATTTGGATTGTATCTTTATCCTTATCTTATCTTTTCTTAGGACCGATCCGCTCGCTATACGCTATAATTATTGCTATAACTGCTTTACTTTAAGAAATAAATAAATTTTATATTAAGAAATAATTAGATTTTTTATAATCATAATTTCTAATTTTTAATTCTCATTAATGTATATATATATATACATATTCATTAACATATATATACATATTAAAAAATATAAATATAATGTATAAATATATAAATAAAATGTATAAAATGCATAAAAAAAGAATAGAATGTATAAATAATAATTAATGTAATTAATATGATATAATGAAAATTCTACTAATTAGTCATATACTAATTAGTCATATATTTCTATTAGAAAAATATCTATTAGAAAAATCGAATTCTATTAATTCTATTTAGTCATATCTAGTTCTATATTATTAGTTATAACTAATATAACTAATAATATTATAATAATAATAATATTAGATATAACTAATATATCTAATGATATATATATATATAATGATATAGATATAACAATAGAACTATGAACTATATAGTTCATATTAAATTAATAGCTAATAGCCCTAACCAGCAGTTTCCTGAATTCCTATACACTATTTCTATTTGTTATACTATTTCTATTTCTGTTATGTGAGCCCGCTTAGCTCAGAGGTTAGAGCATCGCATTTGTAATGCGATGGTCATCGGTTCGATTCCGATAGCTGGCTTTTTTTTTTCTCTATCGATTTTTCCATGATTGATAATCTCTCCTTTTCTCAAAATGTTGGATCACCGATCTATTATGTCGTGGTAACTTGTAACTATGAATAAAAAATGGATTGGAGCAATTAGATCTCTACAGAACAAATCATAAAACGGAGCCTCAACTTCCTATATATACATATACAAAAAATCCGGATATTAATGGAATTCATTTCATTCTACTTTGTAATACTTCAGTAAATTTAGCTTTGCTTTGTTTATCCTTTAGTTCAGTCTTAATTTAAGATTTATTCTGTAAAATGAAATTTCAATAAAATAAAAAAAGGAGTCTTTATGTCTCGTTATCGAGGACCTCGTTTCAAAAAAATACGCCGTCTGGGGACTTTACCAGGACTAACTAGTAAAAGACCTAAATCCGGAAGTGATCTTAAAACCCAATTGCGTTCTGGGAAAAGATCGCAATATCGTATTCGTCTAGAAGAAAAACAGAAATTGCGTTTTCATTATGGTCTGACGGAGCGACAATTAGTTAGATATGTACATATCGCTGGAAAAGCCAAAGGGTCGACAGGTCAGGTTTTACTACAACTACTTGAGATGCGTTTGGATAACATCCTTTTTCGATTGGGTATGGCTTCGACCATTCCTGGAGCTAGGCAATTAGTTAACCATAGACATATTTTAGTTAATGGTCGTATAGTGGATATACCAAGTTATCGTTGCAAACCCCGAGATATTATTACTACGAAGGATAAACAAAGATCGAAAGCTCTGATTCAAAATTATATTGCTTCACCCCCCCCCGAGGAATTGCCAAAACATTTGACTATTGACTCATTCCAATATAAAGGATTAGTAAATCAAATAATAGATAGTAAATGGATCGGTTTGAAAATAAATGAGTTGTTAGTCGTAGAATATTATTCCCGCCAGACTTGAACCTAACGAAAATAACAAAGAAAGATTCAGAGAATTTTGCCCTCTTTTCGACGAAGTAAATAGATCTAAGGGCCTTGATCCGCATTTTTCTCATTCACGTATTACAAATAGATCAGCAGTAGGATTTTTTTTCTTTTTTGTTCTTTCCGATATTTGTATTTTACGTACCGCAGTAATGTAATTAGGAATAGAGAATTTCTGGAATAGAGAATTTCTATCAAATAAAAGTCTTATTGCTGGAATAATGGTATCAGTTGTTATTTGATTTGATACATTGTGGTCGGTCACGTTGGTGAATTAACAGAAACGGAAAGAGAGGGATTCGAACCCTCGGTAAACAAAAGCCTACATAGCAGTTCCAATGCTACGCCTTGAACCACTCGGCCATCTCTCCTACATAATCTTATTATTGACCAGAAACCGAGTGAATAGCGAGTCATTCATATTATTGCAGTACAGGTATGACCGATCAATGGTTCCATAGGAATAATTCCTTTCAAATTTCCTATTTCTCAACACCAACTTCTCTCATCAACTACCCCATGGATCTATTACAAATTCATGAATCGTCCCATGGATTTTTATTTCCATTGTATGGCATGACGTATACACGTCATGTAAACAAAACGGATGGTTACTCTACTTTATTTTATCATGGAATAATTATTCTTTTTCCTCTTTGGATCATAACCAAATCAAAACTTCTCGAGTTATCAAAATCCGTAGTAAAAGAAAGTCCTTGGTTATTCAACTTAGATGAAATCTTAGATGAAATAGTAATAGTTCCGTTCATTGGTATACTACGAAATTGTAATGAAATCCAATCTGATTCAAATATTTCATATCTCTCCTTGTCCAAACAAAATGGGACAATTTGAGCGGAAGGTCCACATTTTTAGAATTAGTCTGTTTTATGTTATTTCGTATTGTACAATTCCTTTGTTTGTGGGATCATTTTCCCCGAAGGGTAATGAAAAGAATTCTAATTATAGATTATAGAAAGGATTGCTAATTATGCCTAGATCTCGGATAAATGTAAATTTTATTGATAAGACCTCTTCAATTGTAGCCAATATTCTATTACGAATAATTCCGACAACTTCAGGAGAAAAAAAGGCATTTACCTATTACAGAGATGGTGCGATTTGATTCTTTTTTCTTCTTTTTTTAGACTTCAGTATTATGAGAAAGATATGTGATTCGGGATAGAAAGAACCAAATTATTGAAATAAACCTACGCTTGGTGAAGGTGAGTTTGAAGATAGAACAATTCCTTCTGTCGTGTATCCTCGATTGATGCAGCCTCGGATGCTTCAATTGTTAATTTGAGTATTGAGCGAAAGGTTACACCTATGGGTTCTATATTGTAGGTCAATCCTATTCCACTAGTACCAATGGGCAGCATAGGGGAAGAAGCACTACACCAAGGAATCAACAATACGAAAACTTTGTTATAAATTTCCCTTTTCCTTATTGGTATCGGGACTAACAAGAATGGTTGGGACAACAAACATCCATCTCGTTCGTACTTTGGATACCCGTATAACCATCAAAGATCGTTGAAGTGACTAATTCCTGAAAATAGGAGGCGTTGAGGACAAAGAAATTGTTGGAGTTACCATTTCCATCTAGCACTAATATGATTGGTGTTAAAAAAACCTCTTGCGGGAAGGCTGGCTAGAGATTTCTTGTAAAAATACCAGCTCCTGTCAGTTC